TTAAAAATAAGCTAAAATAAGCTTTTGGGTTCATACCCCAAATATAAAGGAAATCCCTTTTTTTTAAAAATAAAGTGCCTGATTAAAAGGATTATTCTGATAGAATAAATTATGTAATTTTTTTACCTTTATTATATTTTATAGAATTAAACTATATCTAATAACTTCAAAAATTACTGTGCATCTTACACTAAAATATAATTTTAAAATATGAATTTTTTCATTATAGAATTTAATTTCTTATTTTTTATTTTACATATTAATAATTCTAATAAAATATTTTTTTTTTTTATTTTATTTTTTAGAACATTAATTTCTATTTCAGCAAATTCTTGATTTGGATGTTGAATTGGATTAGAAATTAACTTACTTAGATTTATCCCCCTATTGTCCTCCCCCTCAAATTTACTTAATTCTGAAGCCTCCTTAAAATATTTTCTTACCCAATCCATTGCTTCAATTAATTTTTTATTTTCTATTTTATTAAATTTTATTTTTTTTAATTTTTTTACTGATAATTTTATATCAATTTTAATTAATTCAACATTATTAATAAAAATAGGTTCAGCCCCCTTTCATTTTTGATTCCCTAATATTATAGAAGGTTTATCATGAATTAATAATTTCATTTTAATATCATGACAAAAAATTTCCCCCATAATTTTACTTTCTTATTATATAAATTTTTATTTTTTAATAATAATTATAATTTTAAATGTTATTATCGGCAGAATTGGAAGATTTAATCAAACTTCCTTACGAAAATTAATAGCTTTTTCATCTATCAATAATTTAGGTTGAATAATTTCAGCTTTAATAATTAGAGAAAATTTATGATTAATTTATTTTTTATTTTATTCAATATTTTTATTTATTACCTGTTTTATTTTTTATGTAACTAATATTTTTTATATAAATCAACTTTTTAACTTTAATTTTAATTTTTTAATAAAATTTTCAATTATATTAAATTTTCTTTCCTTAGGAGGATTACCCCCATTCCTAGGATTTTTTCCTAAATGATTAATTATTAATTTTTTAATCATTAATAAATTTTTTATTATTTCTTTTGTTTTCATTATAAGTAGATTAATTATATTATTTATCTATATTCGTGTTATTTATTCATCATTTATATTTTATTATTTTAAATTAAAATGATTCAAATTATTTATAAAAAATAATTTAATTAATTTAATTTATTTTTTTAATCTAGTTTCTTTATTAGGGATAATTTTCAGAACCTTATTTTTTTTTTAAGGTTTTAAGTTAATTAAAACTAATAATCTTCAAAATTATTTATAAAGAAATTCTTTAAGCCTTAATAATTTTATTATACCTTAAAATTTGCAATTTTAAATCATATTTGAATATAAGACTTAATAAAAGAGATTTTTCTCGTTAATAAATTTACAATTTACCGCTTATTCCTCAGCCATTTTATTTTAATAAGCGAAAATGACTTTTTTCTACTAATCATAAAGATATTGGAACTTTATATTTTATTTTTGGTATTTGATCTGGAATAATTGGTACATCTCTTAGATTATTAATTCGTACTGAATTAGGAAATCCAGGTTCTTTAATTGGAGATGATCAAATTTATAATACTATTGTAACTGCTCATGCTTTTATTATAATTTTTTTTATAGTAATACCAATTATAATTGGAGGATTTGGAAATTGATTAGTTCCTTTAATACTAGGAGCTCCTGATATAGCTTTCCCACGAATAAATAACATAAGTTTTTGACTTCTACCCCCCTCTTTAATCTTATTGATTTCTAGAAGTATCGTTGAAAATGGAGCAGGAACAGGATGAACAGTTTACCCCCCTCTTTCTTCTAATATTGCCCATGGAGGTTCATCAGTAGATATAGCTATTTTTTCCCTTCATTTAGCTGGAATTTCATCTATTCTAGGAGCGATTAATTTCATTACTACTATTATTAATATACGAGTAAATAATTTATCATTTGACCAAATACCCTTATTTGTATGAGCTGTGGGTATTACTGCTTTACTTCTTCTTTTATCTTTACCAGTTTTAGCAGGAGCTATCACAATACTTTTAACAGATCGAAACTTAAACACTTCATTTTTTGACCCTGCTGGAGGAGGAGATCCAATTTTATACCAACATCTATTTTGATTTTTTGGTCATCCTGAAGTTTATATTTTAATTCTTCCAGGATTTGGAATAATTTCTCATATCATTTCCCAAGAAAGTGGAAAAAAGGAAACTTTTGGATCTCTAGGTATAATTTATGCAATAATAGCAATTGGTCTTTTAGGATTCATTGTTTGAGCTCATCATATATTCACTGTTGGTATAGATATTGATACACGAGCTTATTTTACTTCTGCTACTATAATTATTGCTGTACCAACAGGTATTAAAATTTTCAGTTGATTAGCAACATTACATGGAACTCAAATTAATTATAGACCTTCTATACTTTGAGGTTTAGGATTTATTTTTTTATTTACTATTGGAGGTTTAACTGGTGTTATTTTAGCTAATTCATCAATCGATATTACTCTTCATGATACATATTATGTTGTAGCACACTTTCATTATGTTTTATCTATAGGAGCTGTATTTGCTATTTTTGGGGGATTTATTCATTGATACCCTTTATTTACAGGACTAACCCTTAATCCTTATATACTAAAAATTCAATTTTTTTCTATATTTATTGGTGTTAATTTAACATTTTTCCCTCAACATTTCTTAGGTTTAGCAGGTATACCACGACGATACTCTGATTACCCTGATAGATTTATGTCATGAAACATTATTTCTTCTTTTGGATCCTATATTTCCTTATTTTCAATAATTTTTATTATTATTATTGTTTGAGAATCAATAATTAATCAACGAATTATTTTATTCCCATTAAATATACCTTCCTCTATTGAATGATACCAAAATTTACCTCCTGCTGAACATTCTTATAATGAATTACCGATTTTAAGTAACTTCTAATATGGCAGATTATATGTAATGGATTTAAACCCCATTTATAAAGGAATTATCCTTTTTTTAGAAATGGCAACTTGATCTAATTTTAATTATCAAAATAGAGCTTCTCCTTTAATAGAACAAATTATTTTTTTCCATGATCATACTTTAGTTATTTTAATCATAATTTTAATTTTAGTAGCTTATTTAATATTAAGTTTATTTTTTAATAAATATATTAATCGATTCCTATTAGAAGGACAAATAATTGAATTAATTTGAACTATTTTACCTGCTATTACATTAATTTTCATTGCTTTACCTTCTTTACGTTTATTATATCTTTTAGATGAACTTAATAATCCCTTAATTACATTAAAATCAATTGGTCATCAATGATATTGAAGTTATGAATACTCAGATTTTAATAATATTGAATTTGATTCATATATATCTCAAGATAATAATAATATTAATAATTTTCGACTTTTAGATGTTGATAATCGAATTATTTTACCTATAAATAATCAAATTCGAATTTTAGTTACAGCTACTGATGTTATTCACTCATGAACTATTCCTTCTTTAGGAGTAAAAGTAGATGCAAACCCAGGTCGATTAAATCAAACTAGTTTTTTTATCAATCGACCTGGAATTTTTTATGGACAATGTTCAGAAATTTGCGGAGCAAATCACAGTTTTATACCCATTGTAATTGAAAGAGTTCCTATTAAAAACTTTATTAAATGAATTAATAATTATTCATTAGATGACTGAAAGCAAGTACTGGTCTCTTAAACCATTTTATAGTAAATTAGCAATTACTTCTAATGAAAGAATTAGTTAATAAATAACATAAATATGTCAAATTTAAATTATTACTCTTGTAATATTCTTTTATTCCTCAAATAATACCAATCAACTGACTTATATCTTTTTTTTTTTTTATTTGTATTTTTATTATTTTTATAATTATAAATTACTTTATTATTAATTATAAAATTAATTTTTTTAAAAATAATATAAAACTTAATAATAAAAATAAAATCACTTGAAAATGATAAATAATTTATTTTCTATTTTTGATCCTTCAACTAACATTTTTAATTTATCATTAAATTGATTAAGTACTTTTATTGGAATTATATTTATCCCATTGTCATTTTGACTAATTCCTAATCGTCATTTTATTATATGAAATTTTATTTCTAATAAACTTAATAATGAATTTAAAACATTATTAGGACCCAATAGAATAAAAGGATCAACTTTCATTTTTGTTTCATTATTTTTTTTTATTTTATTTAATAACTTTTTAGGATTATTTCCTTATATCTTTACTAGAACAAGTCACCTTAATATTTCTTTATCATTATCATTAACATTATGACTTAGTTTTATAATTTATGGTTGAATTAACAACACTCAAAATATATTTATTCACATAATCCCTCAAGGAACTCCAGGTATCTTAATACCTTTTATAGTATTAATTGAAACAATCAGAAATTTAATTCGACCTGGAACTTTAGCAGTTCGTTTAACTGCTAATATAATTGCAGGACATTTACTTTTAACATTACTTAGAAATACAGGTATTAATATACCTAATTATTTAATCTTATTTTTAATTTTTATTCAAATTTTATTATTAATTTTAGAATCAGCTGTAGCCATTATTCAAGCTTATGTCATTTCTGTTTTAAGAACTCTTTATTCTAGAGAAGTTAATTAATGAATAATCACCATAACCATCCCTATCACTTAGTTGACTATAGACCTTGACCTTTAACTGGAGCTATTGGAGTAATAACTTTAGTAACTGGATTAGTAAAATGATTTCATAATTTTAATATAAATTTATTAATTATTGGATATATTATTGTTTTATTAACAATATTCCAATGATGACGAGATATTTGTCGAGAAGGAACTTTCCAAGGAAAACATACAATTTTAGTGTCTAATGGACTTCGATGAGGAATAATTTTATTTATTGTTTCAGAAATTTTTTTTTTTATTTCTTTTTTTTGAGCATTTTTCCATAGAAGTTTATCCCCTAATATCGAAATTGGATCTATTTGACCACCAATAAGAATTATTCCATTTAATCCATTCCAAATTCCTCTTCTTAATACAATTATTTTAATTACTTCAGGAATCACAGTAACTTGAGCTCATCACGCAATTATAGAAAATAACTTTACTCAAGCTTCTCAAAGTTTATTTATAACTGTATTTTTAGGAATTTATTTTACTATTTTACAAGCATATGAGTATTTTGAAGCTCCTTTCACTATTGCAGATAGAATTTATGGATCTACATTTTTTATAGCAACTGGATTTCATGGAATTCATGTTATTATTGGAACAATTTTTCTTTTAACTTGTTTAATTCGCCTTATTAATAAACATTTTTCAAGCAATCATCACTTTGGATTTGAAGCTGCAGCTTGATATTGACACTTTGTTGATGTAGTTTGATTATTCCTTTATATTTCAATTTACTGATGAGGAAATTAATTATTTATATAATATATTTAGTATATTTGACTTCCAATCAAAAAGTTTAAAAATTTTAATATAAATAATCATAATCATAATAACTTTGTCTCTTATATTCATCATTATTTCAAATATTCTTATACTAATCTGTTTACTAATTTCAAAAAAATCATTTCTTGACCGAGAAAAATGTTCTCCATTTGAATGTGGATTCGACCCTAAATCAATTGCCCGAATCCCATTTTCTCTTCACTTTTTCTTAATTACCATAATTTTTTTAATTTTTGATGTAGAAATTGCCCTAATTTTCCCAATCATCCCCACATTTAAATTAGTAAATTTTTTCACATGATTCAAAATAAGTTTTTTTTTTATTTTAATATTATTATTAGGTCTTTATCATGAATGAAACCAAAACATGTTAAATTGAACCAATTAGGATTATAGTTTAAAATAAAACATTTGATTTGCATTCAAAATATATTGAAAATCAATTTATCTTGAATAAGAAGCAATTTTTTGCATTTAATTTCGACTTAAAAGTTAGAGTTTTTACTCCTTATTTAATTTAATTGAAACCAAAATAGAGGTATATCACTGTTAATGATAAAATTGAATATAATTTCCAATTAGAAATATATTATAATTAAGCTACTAACTTAATTTTTAGTGATTAAATTCATTAATATTTCTTTATTTATATAGTTTATTTAAAACATTACATTTTCATTGTAAATAAAAAAAAATTTTTTTTTTATAAATATATAAATATATATAAATATATAAATATATAAATATATAAATATATAAATATATAAATATATAAATATTTAAAGATTATTAAAATCACCCTAATATCTTCAATATTATACTCTTATTAAGCTATTTAAATTAAATTATAATTATCATAACAATTAATAAAATTCATAATATAAATCTAAATAAATAAATTTTAAAATTATTTATTTGATAAATATAATAAATTACAGAATTATATTTTAAAATTTTATATAAACCCTGACCTCTATAATATTCTCTTCAACCTATATCAATATTTTTAAATAATTTTTGACTAAAATTTAAAAAATAATAATTTAAACCATAAGTTGATAAATTAGGTAAAAATCATATAGTTACAAAAAAATATCTCAAATTATAAGTAAATAAAAATTTTCTTAAAGAATGAATTCTTATATCTCTAATTAAATACCCTATAATTAAACCTACAAAAGAAACATAAATAACTATTATTTTTAAAGAAAAAGGTAAATAAATTATATAAGGGTAAGAAAAAATTATTCAACTTAAAAATCTTCCTGAAATTAATCTTATCATTAATAAAATAATTATTCTTTTTAATATAGTATAATCTTCGTCATATAAATTATAAACTGTTAATAAATTGAAATCATTTACTATTAAATATATTAATAAACGAATAGTATAAAATATAGTTAATCCTGTAGAAAAATAATATAAATAAAAAATCAATAAATTTAAATTTCTTATTCTTACTATTTCTAAAATTATATCCTTAGAATAAAATCCTGCTAAAAAAGGAATACCACATAAAGCTAAATTTGAAATATTTATACATAAAGAAGTAACAGGTATATAAATTCTAATACCCCCTATCATTCGGATATCTTGATTATTATTTAATCTATGAATAATAACTCCAGCACATATAAATAATAAAGCTTTAAATATTGCATGAGTTAATAAATGAAAAAATGCTAAATCACAAAACCCTATTCTTAGAATTCTTATCATTAACCCCAATTGTCTCAATGTTGATAAAGCAATAATTTTTTTTAAATCAAATTCATAATTAGCACAAATTCCAGCTATTATTATTGTTAAACCAGATATTAATAATAAAAATTTTAATATATATAAATCTACTAATATATTATTAAATCGAATTAATAAATATACTCCTGCAGTAACTAAAGTTGATGAATGAACTAATGCAGATACTGGAGTTGGAGCCGCTATAGCTGCTGGTAATCAAGATCTAAAAGGAATTTGAGCTCTTTTAGTTATAGCAGCTAAAATTACTAATATCCCAATAATTTTTATTGAAATCTCCCCTCTTATAAAATTCATATAAAAAATATAATTTCATCTTCCATAATTTATTATTCATGAAATTAATATTAAAATTATTACATCCCCAATTCGATTAGATAATACTGTTAATATCCCAGCATTATAAGACTTAATATTTTGATAATAAATTACTAGACAATAAGAAACCAATCCTAAACCATCCCAACCTAATAAAATTCTAATTATATTTGGTCTAATAATTAATAATATTATAGAAAAAACAAATATTAATACTAAATAAATAAATCGATTTAAATTTAACTCAGACCTTATATAACTTTTTCTGTAATAAATTACTGAAGAAGAAATTAATGATACAAATATTATAAATAATAATGATATCCAATCCAATAAAATAGTTATCACAATATTTATTGAATTAAAAGAAATAATTTCTCATTCCAAAAAAATAACTATATTTTTTATAATAAAATAAATTATAAAAAAAAAATTTAGTAACATAAAAAAAAATAAAAAAAAAAATCTAATAAAACAAATAGAATATTTTTTAATAATTTAAAATGAAATTTATTCATATTTTTGACTCCACAAATCAATATTTTTATTAAATTATTTAAATAAAATCAAATTATTCTATAATCAATTTTTAAAACTAAAATATTTAATGGTAATCAATGTAATATTAATATTAAGTATTCTCGTGAAACTCCTCTATAAAATCTATAAACTCCTAAATTATATTTCCCATGTTGAGTATAAGAATATAAATATAATCTATAACCAGCTCTAAAAAAAGAAATTATTATTAATAAAATTATTCTTAATCAAGATCATCTAATCAATCTATTAATTAAACTAATTTCTCCTATTAAATTTAATGACGGGGGCGCTGCTATATTTGATGATACTAATAAAAATCATCATAATCTTATAGAAGGTATAAAATTTATTATTCCTTTATTTAAAAATATTCTTCGTCTATTTAAACGTTCATAATTAATATTTGATAAACAAAATATTCCTGATGAACATAAACCATGTCCAATTATTAAAATATATGAACCCAAATAACCTCAATAATTTATTGTTATAATCCCCCCAATTACAATTCTTATATGAGCGACAGATGAATAAGCAATTAAAGATTTTATATCATTTTGACAAAAACATTTTAATCTAATATAAAATCCCCCTACTAATCTAATAACAACTCAAATATAATTTATTTTTATACTAATTTTTTGTAAGACTATTATTACCCGTAAAAGGCCATACCCACCTAATTTTAATATAATAGCAGCTAAAATTATAGAACCTGAGATTGGAGCTTCCACATGAGCTTTTGGTAATCATAAATGAACAAAGTATATAGGTATTTTAACTAAAAAAGCAAAAATTATTCTTAAATAAAGGAATAATAAATCATAATCATAAAACTTTATGAAATAAATTATTATATAATTTATTTCATAATAAATATAAAAGATTCCTATCAATAAAGGTAAAGAAGCAAATAAAGTATAAAATAATAAATATATTCCTGCTTGAATTCGTTCTGGTTGATACCCTCAACCAATAATTAATATTAATGTAGGAATTAATCTTCTTTCAAAAAACAAATAAAATAAAAACAAATTTATTGTTCTAAAAGTTAAAAATAATATTATTATTATAAAAATAATATTAAATAAAAAAAAATTGGTAAAAAAATTATTTTTTTTTAATCTTTCTCTAGCTATAATTATTAAAAAAGTAATTCAAATTCTTAATAAAATTAAACCATAAGAAATTATATCACATCCTAATATATATCTTAAATTACAAAAATTTGTCACAGAAATTCTTATATTTATAAATATAAATATTATAATTATAAATATAAATTGAACCATTCAAAATATATTTTTTTTAAAACATAAAGGTATTATAAAAATTATTATAAATAAAAATTTTATCATTAAATTAAATTAAATCTTTGAAAATAATCATTCCCATGTGTACGAATTATTGAAACTAAAATTGATAATCCTAATGCTCCTTCACATACTGAAAATACTAAAAACACTATTAATATATACATATTATAATCAATTAATATTAAAAATAATAAGAGTAAAAAAAAAATTCTTAAAACAATAAATTCTAATCTTATTAAAACAATTAATAAATGCTTATGTTTAGAAACAAAAATTATATTCCCAATTAAAAATATAATCAAAATTAATAATATTATATTTTTCATTTGTTTTTATAGTTTAAAAAAAAACTTTGGTCTTGTAAATCAAAATTAAGATTTTTTCTTTAAAAACTTCAAAGAAAAAGACTTTCTTTATCAGTAATCTCCAAAATTACTATTTTAATTAAACTATTCTTTGAAATAATAAAAATATTTTTATCAAATTTAATTTTTTTTTTATGTTTTTTTATATTTTTTACTAACCATCCATTAGCTATAGGTATTTTAATTCTTATTCAAACTTTATTACTATGTATTTTATCAGGAATAATAATTAATACTTATTGATTTTCTTATATTTTATTTCTTATCTTTCTGGGGGGCCTTCTAGTTTTATTTATTTATGTATCTAGAATTGCATCTAATGAAATATTTAATATTAATCTCCCAAATAAAATTTTATTTTCTATTAGAATTTCTTTCTCAATTATTTCTATAATTTTTTTTAAAAAAAACCTTTTTTGAATAAATTTTCATTTTAATGATGAAATAATTAACTTTTTTAACAATTCATTATTTTTTAATAATGAATATAATTTTAATTTATCTAAATTATACAATAAACAAACCTATTTTTTAATATTTTTATTAGTAACTTATTTATTTATTACTCTTATTGCAGTAATTAAAATTACTAATATTTTTTTTGGTCCTTTACGATCTATTTTATAACTAATGATAAATTTTTTTAAACCTATTCGTAAAAATCATCCAGTAATTAAAATTATTAATGGATCATTAATTGATCTTCCTTCTCCTTCAAATATTTCCGCTTGATGAAATTTCGGATCTCTATTAGCAATTTGTTTAGTAATTCAAATTATTACAGGTCTATTTTTAACTATATATTATTCAGCTAATATTGATTTAGCCTTTTTTAGTGTAAACTATATTTGTCGAAATGTTAATTATGGTTGATTAATTCGAACTTTACATGCTAATGGCGCATCTTTTTTCTTTATTTGTATTTACTTACACATTGGACGAGGAATTTATTATGAATCTTTTAATTTAAAGTTTACATGAATAATCGGAGTTATAATTTTATTTTTATTAATAGCAACAGCTTTTATAGGGTATGTTCTTCCATGAGGACAAATATCATTTTGAGGAGCCACTGTTATTACTAATCTTCTTTCTGCAATCCCATATTTAGGTACAATATTAGTAAACTGAATTTGAGGGGGATTTGCTGTGGATAATGCCACCCTTACTCGATTTTACACTTTCCATTTTTTATTTCCATTTATTATTTTAATATTAACTTTAATTCATCTGTTATTCCTTCATCAAACAGGATCTAATAATCCATTAGGTATTAATAGTAATATTGATAAAATTCCTTTCCATCCATTTTTTACATTCAAAGATTTAATTGGTTTTATCATTATAATTTTTATTTTAACTTTATTAACTTTATATAATCCATATTTATTAGGAGACCCCGATAATTTTATTCCAGCTAATCCTTTAGTTACCCCTATCCATATTCAACCTGAATGATATTTTCTTTTTGCATATGCAATTCTTCGTTCAATTCCTAACAAACTAGGTGGGGTAATTGCTTTAGTAATATCAATTTTAATTCTAATTATTTTACCATTTTCATTTAATAAAAAAATTCAAGGAATTCAATTTTACCCCATTAATCAAATTTTATTTTGAATATTAATTTCAACAATTATTTTATTAACTTGAATTGGAGCTCGACCCGTAGAAATACCTTATATCATTACAGGTCAAATTTTAACTTTAATCTACTTTTCTTATTTTATTATTAACCCAATTTTAAATAAATTCTGAGATAAACTAATTTTTAATTAATCAATTAATGAGCTTGTAAAAGCATTTGTTTTGAAAACTTAAGAAAGAATTATTATTCTATTAATTTATACTAAATTTATTTTATAAACTAAAATTATTTTTAAGCCTAAAAAAAAAAATATATAATTTAAAGAAATTGGTAAATAACTTTTTCAACATAGATATATTAATTTATCATACCGATATCGAGGTAAAGTACCCCGAACCCAAATAAAAAAAAATGATAAAAATGTTAATTTTAAATAAAATATTAAACTTAAATTATAACCTCCTATAAAAATAATAACAAATAATAATCTTATAAATAAAATTCTAGAATACTCCGCTAAAAAAATTAAAGCAAATCCTCCTCTTCTATATTCAATATTAAACCCTGAAACTAATTCTCTTTCTCCCTCTGCAAAATCAAAAGGTGTTCGATTTGTTTCTGCTAATATAGAAGAAAAAAAACATAATGATAAAGGAAATATTAAACATATCAATCAAACCAAATTTTGATATTCTGTAAATTTCATTAAATTAAAATCTATAATTATAAAAATTCTTGATATTAAAATTAATGATAATCTTACCTCATAAGAAATTGTTTGAGCCACAGCTCGCAAACCTCCTAATAGAGAATAATTACTATTAGATGATCACCCAGCAATTAATAAAGTATAAACACCTATTCTTGTGCAACATAAAAAAAATAAAATTCCTAAATTAAACATTACCAAATTAAATATATAGGGAATTAATACTCAAATAATCAATGATAGCATAAATCCAATAATAGGAGAAAAATAATAGGAAAAATAATTAGAATAATTTAAAAATACTTGTTCCTTAGTAAATAATTTAATTCCATCTCTAAATGGCTGTAAAATTCCTATTAATCCCACTTTATTAGGACCTTTACGAATTTGAATATAACCTAAAACTTTTCGCTCTATTAAAGTTAAAAAAGCAACACCAATTAAAATTCCTAATATTAAAATTAATATCCCAATCATAATATTTAATATATCTTTATTAAACATTACTATCTATATAATAAATTATATATTTATGAATTCTAAAATCATTACATTTTTCTGCCAAAATAGTTTTATAACTATATTATTAACATTCTTATTAATTAAATTATTTAAAATATTTGATCCTTTCGTACTAAAATATTTTTTTTTTATAAAGATAGAAACCAACCTGGCTTACACCGGTTTGAACTCAGATCATGTAAGATTTTAATGATCGAACAGATCAAAATCTTGAACTTTTGCATTCAAATTTTATCTTAATCCAACATCGAGGTCGCAAACTTTTTTTTTTATTCGTACTAAAAAAAAAAATTACGCTGTTATCCCTAAGGTAATTTTTTCTTTTAATCAATATTTATTGGATCAAATAATCACTTATTTATGTTAAAATTTCAAAAAAAGTTTATTAAATTTTTCTATCACCCCAATAAAATAATTAAAATTATTTTTATATAAATTATATATTTAATTATAATAATATTAATTATAAAACTCTATAGGGTCTTCTCGTCTTTTATACAAATTTTAACTTTTTAATTAAAAAATTAATTTCTATTTTTAACTTAGAGACAGTTTATATTTCATCAAATCTTTCATTCTAGTCTTCAATTAAAAGACTAATGATTATGCTACCTTTGTACAGTCAATATACTGCAGCCCTTTAATATTCCATCAGTGGGCAGATTAGACCTTAAATTATTTACAAAAAGACATGTTTTTGATAAACAAGTGAATATAAATTTTTGCCGAATTCCTTAAAATTAATTTATATTAATTTTTATTTTTTTTTGTTTTAATATACTAATTTTATCATTATTTCTAATTTTATAAAATTATAAAATATTTTTTTTATAAAAAATTAAATTTTAATTAAATTTTATTTTAAATAAAATTATTTATAAAAAATTATAATTTTTAAACAATATAAATTTTAAAAATTTTATTTTTTTTTTACTTTTATTATAATATTTTAAATTAAAGCTTATCCCCCAATATATTTAATTTTAAAATTTTATAATTTTTATATTTAATTAATAAAATTTTTTAAATTATAAATTAAATTTTTTTCTAAAAAAACTAGATATATTTAAAAACGATTAACATTTCATTTCTAATTAATTATTTAAAATAATTATACCACATTAATTTTTTTAATTAATTAACTCTTTTAAATTCGAGATTTTTTTATAAATAAAATATTTTTTTAATAAACTCTGATACACAAGATACAATAATTAAAATCTACTTTTTTATTAATTTTTTTTTTCAATATTTATTTCAAATTTCTTATACAATACTAATTAACTATAAAAATTTATATTTTTTCTAAAAAAATACTTTAATACCCCCCTTATTAAAACTTTTTTTATTAATATATATAAATAATTAATTTTCCCCCTCAAATTAATTAAATTATAATATCTTTTCAATGTAAATGAAATACTTTTTCAAGCTCTAATTTGATCATTCTAGAAACACTTTCCAGTACCTCTACTTTGTTACGACTTATTTCAATTTTTAAATGAAAGTGACGGGCAATATGTACATATTTTAATTATTAATCATTTTAATAAATTAATTAAAATTACATTTAAATCCACCTTCAATTATATTTTACAAAATTTATATTCATATAAATATTTTTATTGTAATCCATCTTTAACTTAATTATAATCTGCATCTTGATCTGAATTAATTTTTATTTTAAATTTTTAAATATTATTTTTATTTGAAAATATTTTTTTAACAATGATATACAAAATAATTAATTAAGTAAATTTATTCGTGGATTATCAATTACTAGACAGATTCCTCTAAATGAACTAAAATACCGCCATCTTATTTAAGTTTCAATATATTTTATCTACTTTTTTAGTATTTTTATTTAAATTTTTAATAATAGGGTATCTAATCCTAGTTTATATTTAAAATTTATTAAATCATAATTTTTATTTAAATTTTAATAAAATTAAAATTTCACCTAATAATTTTATATTTAAGTTAATATAATTCTTATTTATTATGTACCTGAAAAAATTCAATTTAACTTTTGTTTAACCGCAACTGCTGGCACAAAATTAGTTATTAATTTTTATATTACTAAATCTTAATTTCTTAAATTTTTAATTTTAATTACTACTAATTTAAATTAATTATTATTTAAATAATTAAAAATTCATACTATAATTTATATGTAAAATAAATTCAAAATAAATTATTAAAAACATAAAAATTTTATTTATATGTATTAAAATTTGTATAGATTTTTTTTTTTTTTTTTTTATATTAATAATATATTAATTATTTATTATTTTAATATAATATAATATTTAAAGAATATTAATATAAATATAAATATTTAATATATATATTTATATTACATTAAATATTTAAAATAAAAATTATTTTTTTATATTAAATGAATAATAGAAATTAATAAATTTTTAATAACTTCTCTCATTTTTTTTCATAATATTGTTTTAAAAATTAATATAATTATAAATTTTTTAATATTAATTGAAATAAAAATATATTATAAATATAATATTTATATAAAAAAAAAAATTAATTTATTATTAATTTAAAATTTATATAAATATTTATTTTATTATAAATATATTAATTTAATAAATATTTATATATATATATATATATGCACGTGTATGTAAATTACACCAAAAAAAAAATAGCATTAATTTTTTTTTAGTATAACATAAATATATATTTAAACACGCAATAAACCATATTTTTTAATTTTACATATAAATACATATAAAAAATTA